ACCTACAAAACGGGGCATAGTTTAGTGGTAGAGTCGGCTGAATCGTAAATGATCTACAGAAGATACTTCGAATGGAATCACGCGTTGTCGAACGATTCGACAGACAAAATCTCCCCATCCAAAAACCAACTCATAGAAATAGAAGAGGGCGCAAACGTTGATACATTTCGGACCAATTATTGTCTCTGAAATAATGAATTGGGGTTGTTGTTCTGCCAAAAGGCGATACGTCGGGGGATTCCTAACTCACCCAAGTTCAAATGGGCCCCTATTACATAAAGTCTGCATTGGTAGAAGTAGAATTGGAATGATGAACAACTGGATTGGGGTAGATTGGAATAGAAAAAAAATAAGTATTGTACAGAAACAGAAAAATGACTACTTGCTTTGCTAAGCCGGTTATACGAAGAAAAGCCTATTGTACAATGAAACTTACCAAAGAGCTTCATTTTTGAAACTCTGGTTTTTCTACAAATACAAGAACAAGAATAGGCCCTAGATCATGTGACTTACTATTCGATTTGATTTGGTTGGGTTAGGTTGGAGTTTTTCTTGAGCCAGCCCATGTTATGATTTTGACTTCATAAATTGACTTTGGTATACCAAAGCAAAGGTGTATCACTAAATCCTGGATCATGAACAATAAAGAAAAAAGTCGTATGTCATTCACACACGAAGATTAATGAAGAAGAATGGATTTTTTTATCCAAGATTTGAACCGATCCGGTTGGATCCATTGGAATAAATTCTTGTTTTCATGCCCCGAGGGATCTCCGTGATCCTGTGGGAATGATTCCATTTCTATGGAACAATCAACCGGCCGGCCACGCGCACTAATTAGGAAATGAATACAAAAATGTATAGGGCTATACGGACTCGAACCGTAGACCTTCTCGGTAAAACAGATCAAACTGATTATTATCGAAATGATTCGAACTGTTTCAAAGACCCAACATGCGTTTTTTTTTTTTGCATTGGGCTCCTTCATTAACTGATAGAAAGATCGGCTAGTCCACCATATTTGTTTCTTGACAGGAAGATAACGAGATGGCTCCATGCGCTCGGATTCATTATTTGTATTCTGATCCAGGAGCAATACCAAAGTGTTTCAAAGAAGGGTTACCCTGACGTAGGTCTGCCTCCGGCCTAGATCAACCTAAGTTAAATGGAGTCTCTATCGATCCGTCCCAAGAGTCAAATATGATACTTCATACACCTTAAAGTTCATAGGACGAAAAGAGGTTATTTTGAGGTCCTTATACTCATTATGCCTAGCATTGAATAGACTGGGTATTCACCTTATCAATGATCAAACCAATGATGGGTTCTATTTGGTACCTGAATTGGCACCTGAATCGGACCGAACCAAATTTTTGTCATGCTATTGTTCTCTTGTTCCTCGAATCCATGGAGTAAGACATCGATTTCTCAATAAGATCAATCTGTTGATTGCATGATGGGCTCCTCTGAAAAAGCATTGGCGCGCGTGTAAACGAGGTGCTCTACCTAACTGAGCTATAGCCCTTGTCATAGACATATTAACATCTAGATAATTTCTTGTCAAGATGGATATTCCATAATCCCACATGATAGCTCTCTGATCCGTTTCCTGCCAAGGATTGGTATTGCTGAGAAGTCATATTCTGTCTATAATCTCCGATGTGATTGGTCCCATTTTTTCTTTCTCTTTGTGATGATAAATGACCTACTTAACCCAGTGGTTAGAGTATTGCTTTCATACGGCGGGAGTCATTGGTTCAAATCCAATAGTAGGTAGAACTTATTAGATACCATTGACTCTGGTATCTAATAAGTTTTTCTACCCACCTTCTTTTCTTTTTTTATGGATTTTGTACCCTTTCCCTATTATCCTCCCACTACTCATACTCATATTTATATTTTTTTTTTGTTCGTTACATCAGATTACACTTGAGTGTATCCAATTGGCGGAATCCAAATAGGGTGTATAAACAGAACTTCTTTTGATTATTCTGATGCATCGACTAGTACGAAATAACATTGATAGCCTCTACTCGTGTCCTAGCTCGTCTAAGAGCTAGATTCGCCTCAATTGCTTGTCTCTTGCCTTCAGCTCTACTCAAGTTAGCTTCAGCTATTTCAAGAGTTCGCTGAGCTTCTTGTGGATCAATGTCACTACCCTTCTCTGCATCATTTACTAAAATGGTGATCTCATTATTGCCTATTCTAGCGAAACCGCCCATCACAGCCATCGTTACCCATTGGTCGTTGAGGCGTATTCTCAAAATACCTATATCTACAGCTGTGGCAATAGGGGCGTGGTTTGGTAATACGCCAATTTGGCCACTATTAGTAGATAAAATGATTTCTTTCACTTCTGAATCCCAAATAATTCGATTAGGAGTCAGTACACAAAGATTTAAGGTCATTTCTTCAATTTGCTCTCCTCTTCTAAGTTCATAGCCTTCGCAGTAGCTTCATCGATGTTACCTACCAAATAAAAGGCCTGCTCGGGAAGACC